CTTTAGATAAGGAATCTTTTGATCTGGGCATACTTGAAAAAAGGACTCGATTCTCTAATAATGAAACTAAAAGAGAATACTTGCCTAAACTATATGATCCTTTCTTGCATGGACCCTACCGCGGAAGAATCAAAAAATGGGGTTCTCCTTTAAGCATAAATCAAACTTATAAAAAAAAAAATACGGATCCGTTTTGGATAAATAAGATTCATGCTCTACTTCTTACTACTGATTATCACGAACTTGAACAGACACTAGATACACTCAATATAAAATCATTAGCAACAGAAAAAGAACTCTCTTTATTGACATTGACAGAAGATGAACAGGGAAATATTGATTGCGAGGATCGAGTCAAAATTTTGAAATTTTTATTCAATATAGTTATAACTAATCCCAACAATCAAACAATTAGAAAAAAATCTATTGGAATAAAAGAAATAAGTAAAAAAGTTCCTCGATGGTCATACAAATTAATCGACGATTTAGAACAACAGGAGGGAGAAAACGAGGAAAATGTAACAGCAGAGCATGAAATTCGTTCAAGAAAATCCAAGCGCGTCGTGATTTTTACTAATAACCAGGCAAACGCCGATACTTATACTAATACGAAGGATACTAATGATCCTGATCAAACAGACGAAGTGGCTTTGATACGCTATTCGCAACAATCGGATTTTCGGCGCGACATAATAAAAGGTTCCATGCGTGCCCAAAGGCGTAAAACAATTATTTGGGAGCTGTTTCAAGCAAATGTACATTCCCCCCTTTTTTTGGACAGAGTAGACAAACCACTCTTTTTTTCTTTTGATATTTCTGGACCGCTGAAACGAATATCTCGAAATTGGATATGTAAAAACAAAGAATCAAAAATTTCTGATTATACAGAAAAAAAGATCGAGAAAAAAGACGAGGCCAAAAGAGAAAAATACAAAAGAGAAGAGAAAATGAGGATACAAATAGCAGAAGCTTGGGATAGTCTTTTACTTGCTCAAGTAATAAGGGGCTCCGTGTTAATAACCCAATCAATTCTTAGAAAATATATTATATTACCTTCACTGATAATAGTTAAAAACATTGTCCGTATGTTATTATTTCAATTTCCTGAGTGGTCTGAGGATTTAACGGATTGGAATCGAGAAATGCATGTTAAATGCACTTATAATGGTGTTCAATTATCCGAAACCGAATTTCCAAAAAACTGGTTAACAGACGGTATTCAGATAAAGATCCTATTTCCTTTTTGTCTGAAACCTTGGCACAGATTTAAACTACAACCCTCTCATAAAGATCCAATGAAAAAAAAGAAAGGTCAAAAGAATGATTTTTGCTTTTTAACAGTTTGGGGAATGGAAACTGAACTACCTTTCGGCTCTCCTCGAAAACAGCGTTCGTTTTTTGAGCCTATTTTTAAAGAACTAAAAAAAAAAATAAAAAAATTTAAAACGAAATGTTTTATAGCTTTAACAATTTTAAAAGAAAAAACTAAATTGTTTCGAAAAGCTTCAAAAGAAACAAAAAAATGGATCACTCAAAGCATTCTATTTCTAAAGGGAATAATAAAAGAACTTTCAAAAAGAAATCCAATTCCATTTTTGGGGTTGAGAGAACCATATGAATTGGGCGAAACTAAAAAGGATTCGATAATCAGTAATAAGATGATTCACAAATCATCCCTTCAAATTCAATCTATGGCGTGGACAAATTATTCATTAACAGAAAAAAAAATAAAAGATCTGACTAAGAGAACAAACACAATCAAAAATCAAATACAAAAAATTCTAATTATAAAAGACAAGAAAAACGAATTTCTAACTCAAGAAATAAATAGTAGTTCTAACGAAATAAGTTATCAGGATAAAATATTAGAATCATCAAAAAAATTTTGGCAAATAGTAAAAAGAATAAATATTCGATTAATCCGGAAATTCAATTTTTTTATAAAATTTTTCATTGAAAAGATATACGTGGATATTCTTCTATATATCATTAATATTCCAAGAACCAATACCCAACTTTTTCTTGAATCAAGAAAAAAAATGATTGAGAACTTCATTCACAATAATGAAGCAAATCAAGAAAGAATTAATAAAACAACTAAAAATACAACTCATTTTATTTCAACTATAAAAACCTCACTTTCTTCACTTTCTAATATTAGTGTTAGAAATAAAAACGAAAAAGCTTTTTGTGACTTATCCTCCCTCTCACAAGCATATGTATTTTACAAATTATCACAAACCCAAGTTATTAGTTTTTATAAATTCAAACCTATCCTTCAATATCATGGAACATTTCTTTTTCTTAAAAATGAAATAAAAGATTATTTTGAAGAACAGGGAGTATCTCATTCCAGATTAAGACATCATTATGGGTTAAGACAGAAAATCGTTTGGCATTCTGGAATGAATGAATGGAAAAACTGGTTAAGGAGTCGTTATCAATACGATTTATTTCAGAATAGATGGCTAAAATTAGTACCAGGACAATGGCGAAATAGAGTCAATCAACACTATCTGGCTCAAAATAAAGATTTAACAAAATGGGATTCAGATGAAAAAGAAAGATTAATTCATTACGAAAAAAAAAATGATTTTCAAGCGAACTCATTACTGACTCAAGAATATAAACTGAATCAAGAACAAAAATATAAAAAATCGAATTTTAAAAAACACTATGGATATGATTTTTTATCATATAAATCTATTAATTATCAAGATAAGAGGGACCCGTATGCTTATGGATCACCATTCCAAGTAAATAAGAGGGAAGAGAGTTCTTATCATTACAATATGGATAAACAAAATTTTTTTGATACACTGAGGGATATCCCTATCCATAATTATCTAGGAGAAGGCGATATCCTAGATGCTATGGGGAATTTTTCGCACAGAAAGTTTTTTAATTGGAGAATTCTTAATTTTTGTCTTAGAAATAAGGTCGATATTGAGTCCTGGGTCGATACCAGTACCAAGAGTAACAAAAATAGTAAGACTGTGGTTAAGAATTATCAAATAATTGATAAAATGGACCTTTTTTATTTCACAATTTATCAAGATCAAGAAAGCAACCCATGCAATAAAAAAGGAAGCCATTTTGATTGGATGGGACTGAATGAAGAAATACTAAGTGATCCTATACCGAATCTAGAACTTTGGTTCTTCCCAGAATTTGTGCTGCTATATAATGCATATAAGGTTAAACCATGGATCATACCAATAAAATTACTTCTTTTCAATTTTAATGGAAATAGGAACATTAATAAAAATATTATTGAAAATAAAAAAAGGGACTCCCTTATAGCACCAAAGGAAAAAAAAATTATTGGATTAGAGAATCGAAATCAAGAAGAAAAAGAACCCATAGGTGAAGGGGGTCTTGTATCAGATGCACAAAAACAAGGAAATTTTAAATCCGTTCTCTCAAACCAAGAAAAAGATGTTGAAGAAGATTATGATAAATCAGACAAAAAAAAACGTAGAAAGAAAAAGCAATACAAGAGCAACACGGAAGCAGAGCTTGATTTCTTCCTAAAAAGGTATTTGCGTTTTCAATTGAGATGGGATGATTCTTTAAATCAAAGAATAATCAATAATATCAAAATATATTGCCTCCTGCTTAGACTGATAAATCCAAACGAAATTGTTATATCCTCTATTCAACGGGGAGAAATGAATCTGGATATTTTGATGATTCAGAAGGATTTAACTCTTAGAGAATTAATGAAAAAAGGAATATTGATTATCGATCCAGTTCGTCTGTCGGTAAAAAATGATGGACAATTTATTCTATATCAAACTATAAGTATTTTGTTGGTTCATAAAAATAAACACCAAATTAATCAAAGATACCAAGAAAAAAACTATATTGATAAAAATAATTTTTATGAATTTATTGCAAGACATCAAAAAATAACTGAAAATAAAGACAAAAATCAGTATGATTTGTTTGTTCCTGAAAATATTTTATCCCCTAACCACCGGCGAGAATTGCGAATTAGAATTTCTTTCAATTCAAGGGATAAAAATGGTATGCATAGAAATGCAGTATTTTTAAATAATGTAAAAAACTGTGGTCAAGTTTTGACTAAAAACAAACATCGTGATAGTGATAAAAAGAAACTAATTAAATTAAAGTTCTTTCTTTGGCCCAATTATCGATTAGAAGATTTAGCTTGTATGAATCGATATTGGTTTAATACTAATAACGGCAGTCGTTTCAGTATGATAAGGATCCGTATGTATCCGCGTCTGAAAATTCGTTAATGGTACATTTTAATGGTACATTTTCCCCTATATTATGTATGTATCGTGCCGGGTATATGAAAACAAATAGATAGATGGTCACAACGATTGTCTTACATTTTATTCTGATACACGATACTAATTTAATGACATACATATCAATTAGATCGACAAATGAATCAACAAAATCCTCTTATTTGAACTCTAAAATTTTCTCTTTTGTATAAATCTCTCACTCTTTTGTATCCCTATACGAATCAAATCGAAACCCGGATTGATTAATTTTATTTGAAAAAAAAATGATAAAGTTCATAACGAACTTAAAATCATCGTGTATATCAAAATGACTGGTATTATTATTACTGATCAATAAAATTCACATTCAAAAAAGGGGGAAATTTTTTGGTTTTATGGTAAAAAATTCATTCATCTCAGTTATTTTTCAAGAAAAAAAAGAAGAAAACAGGGGGTCTGTTGAATTTCAAATAGTTAGTTTCACCAATAAGATACGAAGACTTACTTCACATTTGGAATTGCACAAAAAAGACTATTTATCTCAGAGAGGTCTACGTAAAATTCTAGGAAAACGTCAACGACTGCTATCTTATTTATCAAAGACAAATAAAATACGTTATAAAGAATTAATTGGTGAGTTGGATATTCGGGAATCAAAAAATCGTTAATTTGAAAATTTTGAATTAGTCGATTTATTAGATTTTCATTTTGATGTACTTGTTTTCGTTTTCAACAATTCAT